TAATTAACTTACATAATATTTTTTAATTTATATAAATAATACACATATATATAAATTATTTATATATTAATATATAATACATTAATCAATAAATTATTATTTATTAATATATATANNTATATATAACACTAAAATTAAATACCTACATTTAATTTATACAATCTTATAGATTTCTATAACTTCATAATTTGTAAATACTTAAATAAATTATGAACAACAAATTTATTTATTTTAGAAATTTTTAAAAATTTTAAAAATCTGAGTATAGATAAAAAAAAAAAAAAACGCCAATTTTGGTTGAAAGAAAATTAATCTGTTAATTTTTGTAATAGATGAGTTTACATGTACAAATTATTGCATGCAAACTCACTTATTTAATGAGTTGCCTGACTAAAGGGCTATTTTGATAGAATAGATCATGTAATTAAATTACACTTATTATATTCAATAGAATTAAACTATTTCTAAAAGTATCAAAAACTTTTGTGCATCATACACTAAAATATAAAAAGATAAGCTAATTAAGCTACTGGGTTCATACCCCATTTATAAAGGTAATAACCCTTTTCTTTTTAATTTTTAATAATTCATCAAAAATTATATTTATTTTAATTTTAATGATAGGAACTATAATTACAGTTTCAGCTAATTCTTGATTAAGTGCATGAATAGGACTAGAAATTAATTTATTATCTTTTATCCCCCTAATAAGAGATACAAATAATTTAATATCTACAGAAGCCTCATTAAAGTACTTCTTAACTCAAGCTTTAGCTTCTTCTGTCTTATTATTTGCTATTATTATATTTTTAATAGAAAGTAATTTAATTATTTTTTCAAAAAAAATTTTTTCAGGAACAATAATTCTTTCCGCTTTATTATTAAAAAGAGGAACAGCCCCATTTCATTTCTGATTCCCTAATGTAATAGAAGGCTTATCTTGAATTAATGCATTAATTTTAATAACTTGACAAAAAATTGCTCCTTTAATATTAATTTCTTATTTACAAATTAAAACAATTTTATTAATTTGTATTATTTTATCAACTATTATCGGGTCGTTGGGGGGACTAAACCAGACCTCCCTACGTAAATTAATAGCATATTCTTCAATTAATCATTTAGGATGAATGCTTGCAGCAATATATTCTAGAGAAACTTTATGATTTACGTATTTTTTATTTTACTCTTTTTTATCTGTAAATTTAGTGTTTTTCTTTAATTTATTTAAACTTTTTCATATTAATCAATTATTTACATTATATTTTTCTTCAAAACCATTAAAATTTAGTTTATTTTTTAACCTTCTATCTTTAGGGGGATTACCTCCTTTCTTAGGATTTTTACCTAAATGATTCGTTATTCAAACATTATCTATTAGAAGTCAATTATTTTTAATAAGACTATTAACAGTAATAACACTAGTAACACTATATTTTTATTTACGGTTATGTTATTCAGCATTCATAATAAATTATTATGAGCCTTTATGAGTTAATTCAATTAATTCAAATAATTTTTATTTTAAAATTTCTTTAGGGTTATCTTTTATTTCAACTTTTGGCTTAATAGCAATTAGCTTAATTTACTTATTTTTATAAGATTTTAAGTTAATAAAACTATTAGCCTTCAAAGCTATCAATATAAGTATAATCTTCTAAATCTTAAACTTCTATTATTTAAGCCTCAGTAAAATTTACTCCTTCAGATTTGCAGTCTAATATCATTATTGACTATAAAGCCTGATTAAAAAGAGTATTTCTTATAAATAGATTTACAGTCTATTGCCTATATTTCAGCCATTTAATCCTTAGTACTAGTCGTATATCGCGACAATGACTTTTTTCAACAAATCATAAGGATATTGGAACTTTATACTTTTTATTTGGGGCATGAGCCGGAATAGTAGGGACATCTTTAAGAATCTTAATTCGAGCAGAGTTAGGACACCCAGGAGCATTAATTGGAGACGACCAAATTTATAATGTAATTGTAACTGCTCATGCATTTGTAATAATTTTTTTTATAGTAATACCAATTATAATTGGTGGATTTGGAAATTGATTAGTTCCTCTTATATTAGGAGCTCCGGATATAGCTTTCCCTCGAATGAATAATATAAGATTTTGATTACTACCTCCATCCTTAACTCTTTTACTAGTAAGTAGAATAGTCGAAAACGGAGCTGGGACAGGTTGAACTGTTTATCCCCCTCTTTCATCAGGGATTGCTCATGGTGGTGCTTCTGTAGATTTAGCTATTTTTAGTTTACATTTAGCTGGAATTTCATCAATTCTAGGAGCTGTAAATTTTATTACAACAGTAATTAACATACGATCAACTGGTATTACTTTCGATCGAATACCTTTATTTGTCTGATCAGTTGCTATTACTGCTCTATTACTTTTATTATCTTTACCTGTATTAGCTGGAGCTATTACTATACTTTTAACAGATCGAAATTTAAATACATCATTTTTTGATCCCGCAGGAGGTGGAGACCCTATTCTTTATCAACATTTATTCTGATTTTTTGGGCATCCAGAAGTATATATTTTAATTTTACCCGGATTTGGAATAATCTCCCATATTATTAGTCAAGAATCAGGAAAAAAGGAAACATTTGGATCATTAGGAATAATTTATGCAATATTAGCAATTGGTTTACTAGGATTTATTGTATGAGCTCATCATATATTTACTGTAGGAATAGATGTAGATACTCGAGCTTACTTTACATCAGCTACTATAATTATTGCTGTTCCTACAGGAATTAAGATTTTTAGTTGATTAGCGACTCTTCATGGTACTCAACTTACTTATTCTCCTGCTATTTTATGAGCCTTAGGATTTGTATTCTTATTTACTGTAGGAGGTCTAACAGGAGTAGTTCTTGCTAATTCTTCAGTTGATATCATTCTTCATGATACATACTATGTAGTTGCTCACTTTCATTACGTTTTATCTATAGGAGCTGTATTTGCTATTATAGCAGGATTTGTACATTGATACCCTTTATTTACTGGATTAACTATAAACCCTAAATGACTTAAAAGTCAATTTATCGTTATATTTATTGGAGTAAATTTAACATTTTTCCCTCAACATTTCTTAGGGTTAGCAGGAATACCCCGACGTTATTCTGACTACCCTGATGCTTATACTGCATGAAATGTAGTTTCTACTATTGGATCTTCTATTTCTTTATTAGGAATTTTATTTTTCTTATTTATTATTTGAGAAAGTATAGTTACCCAACGACAAGTTATTTATTCTATCCAATTAAATTCATCAATTGAATGATACCAAAATATCCCTCCAGCTGAGCACAGATATTCTGAACTTCCATTACTAACTAACTTCTAATATGGCAGATTAGTGCAATGGATTTAAGCTCCATATATAAAGTATTTACTTTTATTAGAAACTTATGTCAACATGATCAAATCTAGGTCTTCAAGATAGTGCCTCTCCTTTAATAGAACAATTAACATTCTTTCACGATCATGCATTAATAATTTTAGTAATGATTACTATATTAGTGGGCTATTTAATATTTATATTATTTTTTAATAATTATGTAAACCGATTTCTACTACACGGTCAAACAATTGAAGTAGTTTGAACAATTTTACCTGCTATTGTACTTTTATTTATCGCTTTACCTTCTTTACGGCTTTTATACCTTTTAGATGAAATTAATGAACCTTCAATTACATTAAAGTCTATTGGACACCAATGGTATTGAAGCTATGAATATTCTGATTTTTTAAATGTAGAATTTGATTCATATATAATCCCTACAAATGAACTCCCTTTAGATGGATTCCGTTTACTGGACGTAGATAATCGAGTTATTTTACCCTTAAACTCTCAAGTCCGAATTTTAGTAACTGCTGCCGATGTTATTCATTCATGAACAGTTCCTGCTTTAGGAGTAAAAGTTGATGGAACTCCAGGACGATTAAATCAAACTAATTTTTTAATTAATCGGCCAGGATTATTTTATGGTCAATGTTCAGAAATTTGTGGCGCTAATCATAGATTTATACCTATTGTTATTGAAAGTGTCCCAACAAACTATTTCATTAAATGAATTTCAAATAATTTAAATTCTTCATTAGATGACTGAAAGCAAGTACTGGTCTCTTAAACCATTTTATAGTAAATTAGCAATTACTTCTAATGAAAAAATTAGTTAAATGCATAACATTAACTTGTCAAGTTAAAATTATTAAATTATTAATATTTTTTAATCCCACAAATAGCCCCTATTGGTTGATTAAGCTTATTCGTAATTTTTTCTATTACTTTTATCCTATTTAATGTAATAAATTATTACTGCATTTTACCTACTTCACCTAAACTCTCTAGACAAAAAACTATTTCCTCTAATTCAATAAACTGAAAATGATAGCAAATCTATTCTCTGTATTTGACCCTTCATCAAGAATTTTTAATCTTTCATTAAACTGAATAAGTACTTTTATTGGAATTTTATTAATTCCCTCAATATATTGATTTATACCTTCTCGTCATCATATTTTATGAAATAATATTTTATTAACTTTACATAAAGAATTTAAAACTTTATTAGGACCTGCAGGACATAATGGAAGATCTTTTCTTTTTGTCTCTTTATTTGCAATAATTTTATTTAATAATTTTATAGGATTATTTCCTTATATTTTCACTAGAACAAGTCATTTAACTTTAACGCTAGCTTTAGCTCTTCCCTTATGATTAAGATTTATAATTTATGGGTGAATTAATCATACTCAACATATATTCGCTCATTTAGTACCTCAAGGAACTCCTGCTGTTCTTATACCTTTTATAGTATGTATTGAAACAATTAGAAATATTATCCGTCCTGGAACACTAGCGGTCCGATTAGCAGCTAATATAATTGCAGGACATTTATTATTAACTTTATTAGGAAATACAGGGCCTTCAATATCTTATATTTTAATCTCTTTATTATTAGGTACTCAAATTGCTTTATTAATTCTAGAGTCAGCTGTAGCTATTATTCAATCATATGTATTTGCAGTTTTAAGAACTTTATATTCTAGAGAAGTAAACTAATGTCAACACATTCAAATCATCCATTTCATTTAGTAGATTATAGCCCTTGACCTTTAACAGGAGCTATTGGAGTAATAACAATTGTATCTGGAATAGTTAAGTGATTTCATCAATATGATATTTCTTTATTTATCTTAGGTAATTTTATTACAATTTTAACTGCTTATCAATGATGACGAGATATTTCACGAGAAGGAACTTTTCAAGGATTACATACCTATCCAGTAACTATCGGCCTTCGATGAGGAATAATCTTATTTATTTTATCAGAAATTTTATTTTTTGCATCTTTTTTTTGGGCCTTCTTTCATAGAAGTCTTTCTCCTGCTATTGAATTAGGAGTTTCATGACCTCCTATAGGAATTATTCCTTTTAATCCCTTCCAAATTCCACTTTTAAATACAGCTATTCTTCTAGCTTCTGGAGTTACTGTAACATGAGCTCATCATAGTTTAATAGAAGGAAATCATTCACAAACTACTCAGGGGTTATTTTTTACTGTTCTTTTAGGGATTTATTTTACTACTTTACAAGCTTATGAATATATTGAAGCCCCTTTTACAATCGCAGACGCAGTTTATGGATCAACATTTTATATGGCTACGGGATTCCATGGAATTCATGTATTAATTGGAACAACATTTCTTTTAGTATGTTTAATTCGACATTTAAACAATCACTTTTCAAAAACACATCATTTTGGGTTTGAAGCAGCTGCTTGATACTGACATTTTGTTGATATTGTTTGATTATTCTTATATGTTTCGATTTACTGATGAGGAGGTTAATTTAAATTATTTATATAGTATAAAGTATATTTGACTTCCAATCAAAAGGTCTATTAATAAATAGTATAAATAATTTTTTCAATTTTTGTAATAACTATATTTATTATAATTTTAACAAGAATTGTAATATCTTTAGCTTCAATTCTTTCAAAAAAATCTCTTGTAGATCGGGAAAAAAGATCTCCTTTTGAATGTGGGTTTGACCCTAAATCTTCATCTCGACTTCCATTTTCCCTTCGATTTTTTCTAATTACAATTATTTTTTTAATTTTTGATGTAGAAATTGCTTTAATTCTCCCAATAATTTTAATCATTAACTTTTCTACTATTATAGTATGATCTGTAACTTCTATTATTTTTATTATTATCTTACTAGGAGGACTTTATCATGAATGAAATCAAGGTATATTAGATTGATCAAATTAAAGTATAAAATTTATACTAATTATTTAGGGTTGTAGTTAATTATAACATTTGATTTGCATTCAAAAAGTATTGAATTTCAATCTACCTTAATTTAATCATTAAATTGAGTATGAAGCGATTAATTGCAATTAGTTTCGACCTAATCTTAGGTAACTTTACCCTTACTCTTTAATTAAAGCCAAATAGAGGCTTATCACTGTTAATGATAGAACTGAATTTTAAATTCTAATTAAAGAAGTATGTAGATCCAAGTAAAAGCTGCTAACTTTTTTCTTTAATGGTTAAATTCCATTTATACTTCTCAAATTTATATAGTTTATAAAAACATTACATTTTCATTGTAAAAATAAAAGAATTCTTTTTATAAATAATATACTAATAAAATTTCATATAATAYAATTTACATTTAAAGATTAATTAATCTCCCTAACATCTTCAGTGTTATACTCTATTTATAAGCTATTTAAATTTAAGATACTATTAATAAACAAAATAATACTACTATTCATAAAATAAAAGTTATTAAATAAATTTTTAGACTATTATTTTGAATTATATTATTAATATTCGAATATTTTACTAAATTTATATATAAATTTTGACCTCCAAAATACTCTGACCATCCTTGATCAAATGACTTATTAACTAATCCCCCAACCATCAAAGGACTTTTAATTAAACCATATGTTGAAATATAAGGCATAAATCACATAGACCCAAAAAACAAAGATAAAGAATAATTATTTAAAGATTTATTTAAAAAGTAAAAAGAAACATTTGAAATTAAATAACCAAATAACCCTCCTATTACACAAACAAATAATGTTAATAACTTTAAATATCAGGGTAAACATACTATCAAAGGCGTAGGAAAAATTAATCAATTTAATATTCTTCCCCCAATAATTCTTATTAATAACAACCCTAATATCCCCCGTAATATTACCCATCCTTCATCATTTAAAAAATTTAAAGATCCACAATTTAAATCCCCAGTTATAGAATAATAAACTAATCGTAATGAATAACAAACAGTTAAACCAGTTGAAAAAAAATATAAAAAAAATGAAAATATATTAATATAACTTAAAGAAACAACTTCTAAAATCATATCCTTTGAATAAAATCCCGCTAAAAAAGGTATTCCACATAATGCTAAATTAGCTACATTCAAACATGATGAAGTTAAAGGTATATGAATTCTTAAACCCCCTATTAAACGAATATCTTGAGAATTATTTATATTATGAATAATAGCTCCTGCACACATAAAAAGTAATGCTTTAAATAAAGCATGAGTTAATAGATGAAAAAAAGCTAATTTATAAAACCCTATGGAAAGAATTCTTATTATTAAACCCAATTGTCTTAAAGTAGATAGAGCAATAATTTTTTTTAAATCAAATTCAAAATTAGCCCCTAACCCAGCCATAAATATAGTTAATCCTGAAATCAATAATAATAACTGCCCTAATCAAGAATCTGTTAATAAAATATTAAATCGAATTAATAAGTATACTCCTGCTGTTACTAAAGTTGAAGAATGCACTAAAGCTGAAACAGGAGTTGGAGCTGCTATAGCTGCAGGTAATCAAGAAGAAAAAGGAATCTGAGCACTTTTAGTTATAGCCGCTAATATAACAAGACTACCAATAATCATTATTTCAAAATTTTTCCCTATTACTTCTAAATAAAAAATATAATTTCATCTCCCATAATTTAATATTCAAGCAATAGCTAATAATAAAGCAACATCCCCAATTCGATTAGATAAAGCAGTTAATATCCCAGCATTATAAGATTTTACATTTTGAAAATAAATTACTAAACAATAAGAAACTAATCCTAACCCATCTCAACCTAATAAAATTCTAATTAAATTTGGTCTAATAATCAAAAATATTATTGATAAAACAAATATTAAAACTAATATAATAAATCGATTAATATTTACATCTCCCGACATATACTCATGTCTATAAAAAATAACTAACGAAGAAATAATTAAAACAAAAGACATAAACATTAAACTTATTCAATCAAATAAAAAAGTTATAACAACTCTAATAGAATTTAAAGTAACAACCTCCCATTCTAAAAAATAAACTAATTCATTCAATAAAAAATTTATACTTAATATAAATAATCTACATCTTAAAAAAATTAAACATATAAATCTAATTTTACAAATTGATAAATATTTCACAGTCTAAGATGAATAAATTCATATCACTGACACCACAAATCAGTATTTTTATAAACTACTTAAACATAATCATAATATACATATATCTCTTTTCAAAATTAATAGATTTAAAGGAAATCAGTGTAAAAATAACAATAAATATTCACGTAAATTTCCATTTCTACAAGAATAGATCCCTGAAAAAATTCGACCGTGTTGTCTATAAGCATATAAATATAAAGTATAAGCAGCACTAAAAAAAGACAATAATGATAAACTAATTATTCTTAATCAAGATCACCCGACAATTCTATTTAATAAAGAAATTTCACCTAATAAATTCAAAGTAGGAGGAGCAGCTATATTGGCAGATCTCAATAAAAATCATCATAAAGTTATTGAAGGTATAAAATTCAATAATCCTTTGTTAATTAATAAACTTCGACTCCCTAACCGTTCATAAGAAATATTTGCTAAACAAAATAACCCAGAAGAACATAAACCATGAGCAATTATTAAAGTATAAGATCCACATAACCCTCAATAAGTTATTGTTATTAAACCCGATAAAACAATTCCTATATGAGCCACTGAAGAATAAGCAATTAAAGCCTTCAAATCAGTTTGCCGTAAACAAACTAATCTAATTAATACTCCCCCAACTAATCTTACACTAATTCAAATAAAATTAAATTTTAATCCAAGTAACTGTAAAAAAGAAAAAACTCGTAAAAGTCCATATCCCCCTAATTTTAATATAATTCCAGCTAAAATTATTGACCCTGATACAGGAGCTTCAACATGAGCCTTAGGAAGTCATAAATGTACTAAAAATATCGGCATCTTTACTAAAAAAGCTAAAATAAGAGACAAATACAATAATTCATAATTAAATATTACTCTACTTAAAAGATAAAAATTTATTGTATTTATAAAATTATATAAATAAAAAATACCTACTAATATAGGTAATGACACTAATAATGTATAAAACAATAAATAAACACCTGCTTGTAATCGTTCTGGTTGATACCCTCAACCTAAAATCAAAAATAAAGTAGGAATTAATCTTCTTTCAAAAAATAAATAAAATATAAATAAGCTCATTCTTCTAAAAGTTAAAACTAAAAAAATTAATAAAAATATAATATTTAACAAAAATAAATTTTTATAATTATTATATTTATTAATTCTTTCACTTGCTATCACTATTAAAGTACAAATCCATAAACTTAAAAAAATTAAACCGTATGAAATTATATCATAACCTAAAAAATAAGAAATTCTTAAAAAATAATTTCTTACACTATTATTTACAATAAAAATAAATGTAACTAAAAATAATAAATTTTGCACCATTCAAAATCTACTTTGAATAAAACAAATAGGTATAATAAATATTAAAGCAAATATAATTTTTAACATTGTAAAACATTAAAAGACTGAAAATAATCATTTCCATGAGTACGAATTATTGATACTAAAATAGATAAACCTAAAGCACCCTCACATACTCTAAAAGTTAAAAATATTATTCTAAAAAAATTTTCATAATTAAATAAACTTAAATAAATAAATAAAAATAAAAATAAACATAAAACAATATATTCCAAACTTAATAATATAGATAATAAATGCTTTCGATTTGAAACAAAAACAAAAAATCCTATAATCAATATAATTCTCGGAATAAACCAATAAATAAATGTAATCATTAGTTTTAATAGTTTAATAAAAACATTGGTCTTGTAAATCAAAAATAAGATTTTTTCTTTTAAAACTTCAAGAAAAAAAGAAATCTTTTATCATTAATCCCCAAAATTAATATTTTATTTAAACTATTTCTTGAAATTATACATTTAATTTTATACTCAATTACCTTAATTTTTAGATTTATTTTTATACAAATAAATCACCCATTAGCAATAGGATTAATACTTTTATTCCAAACTACTTGTATTTGTTTAATTACAGGATTAATTAATAAAACATTTTGATTCTCATATGTATTATTTTTGATTTTTTTAGGGGGAATACTAGTTTTATTTATCTATGTAACATCTTTAGCATCAAATGAAATATTTACTCTTTCTTTAAAATTAACTTTAATTTCAATTTCTATTTTTTTTCTATCCCTCTTAATCAGCATATTTATAGATAAATCTATATTAATTCCTTTTATTCAAAACAATGAAATGAATCAAATTTCAATCCAATCTTCTTATATTATAGAAAATACTTTAAGATTAAATAAATTATATAACTACCCAACAAATATAATCACCATTCTTTTAATAAATTATCTCTTAATTACTTTAATTGCAATTGTAAAAATTACCAAAATATTTTTTGGTCCATTACGATTTATAAATTAACTAATGAATTCACCTATTCGAATTAAACACCCTTTATTTAAAATTACAAATAATGCATTAGTAGATTTACCAGCCCCTATTAATATTTCAACTTGATGAAATTTTGGTTCTTTATTAGGTTTATGTTTAATTATCCAAATTTTAACAGGATTATTTTTAGCTATACATTATACAGCAGATATTAATATAGCATTTAATAGAGTCAATCATATTTGTCGAGATGTTAACTATGGATGACTTTTACGAACCCTTCACGCTAACGGAGCATCATTTTTCTTTATCTGCTTATACTTACATGTAGGACGAGGTATATATTATGGTTCATTTATATTCACTCCTACATGAATTGTAGGAGTACTTTTATTATTTTTAGTTATAGGAACAGCCTTTATAGGATATGTACTTCCATGAGGACAAATATCTTTTTGAGGGGCCACAGTAATTACTAACTTATTATCCGCTATCCCTTATTTAGGAACAGATTTAGTCCAATGAGTATGAGGAGGATTTGCTGTTGATAATGCAACATTAACACGATTTTTTACTTTTCATTTTATTTTACCTTTTATTGTACTTGCAATAACATTAATTCATTTATTATTTTTACATCAAACAGGATCTAATAATCCAATTGGATTAAATTCTAATATTGATAAAATTCCATTTCACCCTTATTTTACTTTTAAGGATATTGTAGGATTTATTATTATACTAATAGGACTAATTTTATTAACATTAATTAATCCTTATTTATTAGGAGACCCAGATAATTTTATCCCAGCTAATCCTTTAGTAACTCCTGTTCATATTCAACCAGAATGATATTTTTTATTTGCGTATGCCATTTTACGTTCTATTCCTAATAAATTAGGAGGAGTTATTGCCTTAGTTTTATCAATTGCAATTCTTATAATTCTACCTTTTTATAATTTAAGAAATTTTCGGGGAATTGAATTTTACCCTATTAACCAAATTTTATTTTGAACTATAGTAGTAACAGTAATTCTTTTAACATGAATTGGAGCCCGACCTGTTGAAAATCCTTACGTTTTAATTGGACAACTATTAACTGTAATTTATTTCTTATATTATTTAATTACTCCTCTTACTACAAAATGATGAGATAATTTATTAAATTAATTAGTTAATGAGCTTGAATAAGCTTGTGTCTTGAAAACATAAGATAGAAATTAAATTTTCTATTAACTTTAAAAATTTTTAAAAATTAGTATGTTCTTCTTAATTTATAACTAATAAAAATACATAAAATAATAAATATTAATAAAATTTTAAACCCAATAAAAAATAGTAAATAATTTAAAGAAAAAGGTAAAAAACATTTTCAAGCTAAATATATTAATTTATCGTAACGAAACCGAGGTAATGTTCCTCGAACTCAAATAAATAAAAAAGCAATAAAAGTTAATTTTAAATAAAAAATAAAATTAAATAAATCAGCCCCCAAAAACAAAATACAAAATAATATACTTATAAATAAAATACTTGCATATTCAGCCAAAAAAATTAATGCAAAACCCCCTCTTCTATATTCTACATTAAACCCTGAAACTAATTCAGATTCCCCTTCAGCAAAATCAAAAGGAGTACGATTAGTTTCAGCTAAAGAAACTGCAAATCATACTAAAGCCATAGGAAATAAAATAATTAAAAATCATATATTTTTTTGAAAAATAAAAAACCCTAAAATATTATAATTCCCAATTAAAAAAATAAAAGATAATAAAATTAAAGCTAATCTAACTTCATAAGAAATAGTTTGAGCTACTGCCCGTAACCCTCCTAATAAAGCATAATTTGAATTAGAAGACCAACCAGCTACCATTACAGTATAAACTCCTAATCTAGTACAACATAAAAAAAATAATAATCCTAAATTAAAAGAAAACAATTTAATAAATAAGGGTATACATATTCATACTAGTAAAGATAAAAATAAAGAAAAAATTGGAGAAAAATAATAAGAAATATAATTTGATAATAAAGGATAAGTCTGTTCTTTTGTAAATAATTTAATTGCATCACTAAAAGGTTGAGGAATTCCTATAATTCCTACTTTATTCGGACCCTTTCGGATTTGGATATAACCTAAAACTTTTCGTTCTAACAATGTCAAAAAAGCTACACTCACTAAAACACAAATAATTAATAATAAACTTCTAACAAAAGATAAAATTATTTCAAGTAAAAAAATGTACTATTTGTAATATACTTACATTCATAAATTCTAAATTTATTGCACTAATCTGCCAAAATAGTATAATTAATTAATAAAATTCATTATATAAAATATTATTATTTAAATATATGGTCCTTTCGTACTAAAATATATTAGTTAATTAAAGATAGAAACCAACCTGGCTTACGCCGGTTTGAACTCAGATCATGTAAGAATTTAAAAGTCGAACAGACTTAACTTTTGAACGGCTACGCCCAAATTTATCTCTTAATCCAACATCGAGGTCGCAATCTTTTTTATCGATATGAACTCTCCAAAAAAATTACGCTGTTATCCCTAAAGTAACTTAAATTTTTAATCAATATAATTGGATCAATTATTCATAAATTAATGTTTAATTAATTTAAAGTTTTTTAAATTTAAATATCACCCCAATAAAATATTTAATTTTATTATAATAAAATTAATCTTTATAATTAAAATAAATTAAATATAAAGATTTATAGGGTCTTCTCGTCTTTTAAATAAATTTTAGCTTTTTGACTAAAAAATAAAATTCTATAATAAATTTATCAGAAACAGTTAATATTTCGTCCAACCATTCATTCCAGCCTTCAATTAAAAGACTAATGATTATGCTACCTTTGCACAGTTAGAATACTGCGGCCATTTAAAATTTCAGTGGGCAGGTCAGACTTTAAATTTACTTCAAAAAGACATGTTTTTGTTAAACAGGCGAACATTATTTTGCCGAATTCTTTTGTTAAACTTTTCATCTATTATTATTATTACAAATAAATATACTAATTTAATCATTATATCTTTATTTTTAAAATTAAAATAAATTTTTTTATAAATACCTAAAATTATAATAAATAATTTTATAAATTAAATAATTTATAACAGTTTTGTTAATAATTGCTAATTCTAAGCATATATATTTTATTAATTATTTTAAATTTATAGAATTTTATTTTACAGCTTATCCCGTAAAATATTAAAAATTTAAATCATTCAATTATTAAAAAATTAAATAAATTTAAATCCTCTAAATTAAATTTATTTCTAAAAAAACTAGATACCTTTAAAAACGAATAACATTTCATTTCTAATAAATTATTRAAAATAATTTTATTACAATAACTTTAATAATTTATTAACTCTTTTAAAATCGAGAAAAATAAATTTTTATTTTTTATTTAATTAACCCTGATACACAAGGTACAATAAATTAAATTTTCTTTATAAATTAATATTTTTCAATTTATTTCAATTTTCTTTTACAATACTATTTTACTATTATTAATAATATTTTTTCTTTATACAATACTAAAACATTAAATTTTATAATTATTTTTAATACTATAATTTAATCACTTAAAAATTAATAAATTACTTTAAATCAATTTATATTGATTTGCACAAAAATCTTTTCAATGTAAATGAAATACTTTACTTAATAAGCTTTAAATTGTCATTCTAGAAACACCTTCCGGTACTTCTACTATGTTACGACTTATCTTATCTTAATAATAAGAGCGACGGGCGATGTGTACATATTTTAGAGCTAAAATCAAACTATTTATCTTTATAATTTTACTATCAAATCCACTTTCAATAAATTTTTCATATTTAAATCCATATAAATAAAATTTATTGTAACCCATTTCTTCTTAAATATAAGCTACACCTTGATCTGATATAAATTTTAATAAAAATATTAGAAAATTATTTTTCTTATAAAATATTCTGATAACGACGGTATATAAACTGATCAACTAATTTAAGTTAGGTCCATCGTGGATTATCGATTACAGAACAGGTTCCTCTGAATAGACTAAAATACCGCCAAATTTTTTAAGTTTCAAGATCATAACTAATACTACTCAAATTTAAAAAGTTACAATTTAATAATAGGGTATCTAATCCTAGTTTTTAGTAAATTTTGTAAGCTTCAATCATTTTTTAACTAAAAATTTTAAATATTTAAAATTTCACCTAATAAATATTTTTATATTTTATAAATTAAATTTAACTTATATTGAAAAAATTTTTTTACATCATTTGTATAACCGCGGCTGCTGGCACAAATTTAGCCAATATTCAATAATATATCTATTTCTAAATTTCTTTAAATAATAATATTAATTACTGCGACTATTATACAAATTATTTATTTTTAAAATAAATAATAATTCACACTAAAATTTGCATATAAAATAAACTTATAAAAAACTTTAAAGTTAAAATAAAACTTTTATCTTATTAAAACAAAAATTTTAATATTATATTATATTTACTTATACAATATAAATAACTTCTATTAGTTATAATAATATATAAAAAAAAATTTTTTTACTAAAAACTTAAACTAATCCATTTTAAGTAATTTAATTTAGTATTCCCTCAC